GAAGATTTAGTTACGATTCGAACTAGACTTTTCTATCTTTATCCATGGATCCTTTACTTATACTTAAAAAATTGGAAGTATTGATCCAATTCAAAAACAAAAAACAAAATTATGTTTCGCAATTTCATAATCCAAATTGTCAATTTCGAATTGACTCTTGGATACAAATCACGAGAACGGATATTTTTCTCCGAATCTTTTATTTAAATTTGAGAGTGAAAGGATTAAAATTGAATCCTTTTAAGAAATAAAGTTTTTGATTGAAATATCAATTAAACTGAAGGACCCCTTAACTATTAAGGGGATTAATTGAACGAATCACACTTTTACCACTAAACTATACCCGCTACAATGCGATTATTGTATAAAAAGGGCCCTTTGTCGAACAAGAGAATCAGATGTAATCAAGATAGGACATAAATTTAAAATAATCATGAAATGAAAAGTGGAAATTAGAACGTTGACGTCTTTGTCAGGAGTCCTCGTAAAGGAGGAGTTATTTCGTTTAAATAACTAAATTTAATAATTCAAAACAATTTCTTTTGTTGGACGAATTTTGACAGATATGGCTCGACAAAATAACTTTTATCCACACACCAAATACAAATTTGGATTCTTGATTCAATCAAAAGAATGGAAATAGTCCTTCTTTTTATTGTTCCTTTGAATACAATAACAAGGATTTCATTTTGTGGTTTTCAAATCAAATTCAAATAAATCGTTTTTTTATGGTATGGTTCGCACCCTTTCTACGGTTCAGCGGTATGGGTCATTAGAACAAAAAAAGGCCCGGCTGGGTACTGACCAGGCCAGGCCGTGGAAGTGGAAATAAAAAAGGCCCCGTTGAACGAAATTAAAGAGATATTCTTTTCTTTATTTTTTTCTATTTTATCTCTTTCGAATACTTTCTTTATTTTAATTTTCGAAAAATGATAGAAATGGAATTGCTGATAAAAGTTATATCTATTTATATAATAGAATACAAAAGACAATAAAAAAAAAAGAAATTCTATAAGCTATATTTTCTATGAGCTATATAATCAATTTACTTTCTATATTCTCTTCTAGAGAATATAGAAAGTAAAGATAGAAAATCAAGTAAAGACGGGCTTTTTCAAGCATTATTTTTTGTGTAATGTAACATAGTCATTTTTTTTTTTATTTTTTATTTTCAATTAGGAGAGATGGCTGAGTGGATTAAAGCGTCGGATTGCTAATCCGGTGTACGAGTTCTTCGTACCGAGGGTTCGAATCCCTCTCTTTCCGTTTCGGGCGATGGCTTGGTATTTTTCAAATTTAACTTTAGCGAACACTTTTACTTTATTTTTAATAGTAACTGGGAATCAAAAAATCCTAAGAACGTTTATACGAATAAAGTAAGCAACTCCTTCCTTTTTTATTCTTCGCGTCCGGGATTACGCCCTGGATCATTAGACAGGAATCCGAAGATGAAGAGCGAAACAAAGAATATCACTACGGTGTAAACAAAGAGTTTGAGAGTAAGCATTACACAATCTCCAAATCAGGTTTTTGGGGAAAAGGAAAAAGAGAATAGATTCTCTATTTTTATACTACATATCCAATTTTGACATCAAGAAATGAAGTTCTTTTTAGAATTTGATTCTCTAAATAGAAAATCGTTTTCATAAATTAAATTCACACAATTAGAATTCTACATTTTGGTTGGCTCTAATATAAGATGGTTTCAGTGAAAAAGGGTCAAAATTGCAAATAGCAAATGGGGGATCAAAATGGATCGCGGTTCCCCAAGAATTTCATTGTTTGAATGTTTGAATTGAGGCGGGGGTTCGTTCATATTGTAAGACTCATCTGCTCTTATTTATTAATTGTTAGAATTTTTTTTCGAACTAGAATAAATCATGAATTTTTCTAGCACAATATTAAAGATCTTATCGAAAACTTACAGCAGCTTGCCAAACAAAGGCTAAGAGAAAAAATAGAACAGGTATTACTGGCATAACATCTACAATTGGATTCAAAAAAGCGTAGGCCTCGGGTAATTTAGCGAATAAAAAACTACTCGAATAAAGGGCAGAATTAAGACAGATATACATTAAACTAAAGATATTAAGCATAACAAACATTTTGTTCTTGGAGATAATTTTATTTTGATTGAGTTATTAATATCTTATTGATATAAGATAAAAATGAAGAAAAGAAAGTAAGGTAGACAAAAAAAACTTCTTGGAACCGACCCAATCAAAACAAAAATCCTTCTATTCTCGTGTGAGAATTGAAGAAATCATACTTTCATACAATATCTTAATTGAATTCTATGTAATGATCAATAAATTAAGTTGTATTTTACACCTATATGTGTCAAAATCCTAACACTAAAATCAGAATCGAATTTTGGGGCTTTGGACTGGAATTGACGAACAGCCAATACCACTGGTACTCTTTATTAGTACCAAATCGAAATTGAAATGGGGCGTCGCCAAGTGGTAAGGCAACGGGTTTTGGTCCCGGTATTCGGAGGTTCGAATCCTTCCGTCCCAGACCGGGCAGAATAAAAATTTTCAATTCCCGTTTGAGCAACCCTCTTAAGTATATATTGATAAAATATACGTGTACGTCTTTTTCTTTTTTTTTTTTTCGAATTAAAAAAATTATTTTCTCAACCAGATCTTTTTTCACAAATTGAATCGAATTCAAATAATACGAAAATGGAACTGAATGCATTTGTGGTCCCCGCAAGCGGGGAACATCGATCACAAGAGTTTGAATTAAAAAACGTTGGATGGGCGTTTTTGCGTATGCCCCCCTCTTCCTCTTTCATTCACTTTCATATTTAAGCGAGTTTCGTAGAAAAGTCTGACGCCCCCCCCTCGAATTGAATTTTCAAAGATCCATTCTAAATCGAAATGGGAAAGCCTCCCCATTCCTATCTTTTTAGAATCCCAATTATTCTCTTTTCATTTCGGAATTCTAAACAAGAGGGTATTCCTGGTACTGATTGAATTCGGGATTAAGTCTCTTAAGTAAGACTAGGTTAGATTAAAATAAAAAACAACAAATTAGAAAGGAAACAATGACTTAATCTGGGCCCTTTTGTCTTTGTATCTATACAAAATAGTCTAGCATTCCGTAAAATGGGATCTTTTTTTTTTTTTATTTATTTAGGATTCCCACAGAAAGAATTCGGGGTGGGAGTAGGTAAGAGTTAGTGAGCAATGAAAGATACCGATTTGAATATCGGTGTCGGTCCAAATTTCATTAACCAATAATCCCGCTCTATATGGAATGGAGGCTCTTTGATTCTAACCCAAATTTTGCGGTCTTGGTCTTTTTTTAATGAATAATTGTAAATCTCTGGAATAACAATTGAGACGGGGGTTATTCATATAGTCTATTTACTTGAATTTTATACTATTTACTTTATTTTCTATTTTATTTATTTTATTTTGAATTTGGGGAAAGATTATTGAATCTGAAGCCCAAGCCAAAGAAACGACACATAATTTGAGGAAAGGCTTATATGCATGGATTGCTATCCTTCTATTTCAGAGATAACGTCCTTTTGCTTTTTAAGATTTGTGAGCCCTTATCTTCCTGTTAAATTAAATATTTAACATACAATATACATAATTACTTCCAACGAAAATTGTTCAGTCTAATCTGATAGATACGGAAATCGCCCATTTTTGTAATTCTGATTTTCTCTTTCATTTCAGGATTCCGGATGAACGACTAACAACCTAAATATTCCCTTCATATACAAGGAAAAAAGTCTGTGTATCGACCGAAGCAATGACTATTCATGATTCCATACTGGAATCAATTACATACCGGTTCCAAACTAGAGAAATGTTATGGTAAAACTTCGTTTGAAACGATGTGGTAGAAAGCAACGTGCGACTTGAAGGACATGATCCGCTGTGGATTTGTTTTTTACATCCACCATTTTCGATTTTATATGAATGGGCTCTTGGCTCGACATTTTTTCTTCTGTTCTATTAGAATCCTCAAGTTTTTTTGGGGGGGTAATGGAACTAGTACAGGATGGAGCTCGAGTATAAAGTATTTATTCCTTTCTCAGGGGCACGGATCTAGGGTTAATACCAATCAATAAGTTGGAAAAAACTTCGTAAGTAAATTTTCGATATAGAAATCGAAAGGATCTGATTCGAGCAATTTTGAAATCCAAAAGCAAGGGGAAAATTTGTTGGAATTGGGAAAACTTTTTCTACCAAAAGTGTATCCTGTAGGAATCAATTGTTCGTATGATTCTTTGATAGAAAGAAATCAAAAGGGGGTGTGTTGCTGCCATTTTTTAAAATAAAAAACGTTAAAGATCACCGAAGTAATGTCTAAACCTAATGATTCAAAGCAAAGATAAAGGATCCTGGAACAAGGAAATACCATTTTTCAATTGTCTCAACAATTCAATCCAATCCAAAAATAGATTCGATTCGAAACGAGACAAACAAAAAAGGGGCTTGAGACCGCTCAAAAAAGGAAATGCCTAAGGATTTTCGGCTGGGCGTTGAAACTTATCTAACTTGAGTTATGAGAGTACGAATTCTTTTTTTGTTTCTTTTGAAAATGACAAAGAAACAAAAAAAGAATAACTTAAATCTCTAATTGATTTGATTATTTTATAGATCTATTTGACATTCTAATTCTATACATAGACATAACTATCACTTCGAACCATTTTGTTTTCTCGAGCCGTACGAGGAGAAAACTTCTTATACGTTTCTAGGGGGGGTACTGTTCATCTATATCTATCCCAATGAGCCGTTTATCGAATCGTTGCAATTGATGGTCGATCCCGAAGAGAAGGAAGAGATCTTCGGAAAGTGGGTTTTTATGATCCGATAAATAATCAAACCCATTTAAATGTTCCTGCTATTCTATATTTCCTTGCCAAGGGCGCTCAACCTACAGGAACCGTTCATGATATTTCACAGAAAGCGGGGGTTTTTACAGAAGTTAGTCTTAATCAAACGAAATTCTATTAAGGAATAGAACAAAAAAGAGGGTGTGGATGCGCTTTATCTAGTTTTGTATAATTTTTTCTTTACTATCCCCCCTTTTGTTCTATTCAGACCTATTTCTTTTCGGTTTTTTTTTGAAGTCTTTCTCTAAAACTCTAAAAAAGTATTCTTAAAGTTTTTTATTTATCTAATTCTTTAGATATTATTTATTAATTTCCATATTTATTATATCTATTTATTAATATATAATTTGATTTGTTATTTGGATTTGAATTCAATTTAATAAATAACCAATTAACTCTTTTTGTTTTTGTTATTGTATGTTTTTAGTATTTTCTCAATCTTGCTATTCAATATTCAATGTCATATTGACAATATTGTAGTGAACAAATATAATTTTCTCATGGAGAAATGGGCCCATTTATCTCCGTTCCATAGGTTTTGGTTGTCTTTTTTTTATGTTCAAAATCGATTAGAAATTTTTTTGATTCGAGTTCTTGCTAATTTCATTTTTTGATTCCGTTTTGAAATTCCTTTTTTTTTTTTTATTTTTTTTTATTCCGATTCTATCTACCCATTCGAATTATTTGGGTTGCTAACTCAACGGTAGAGTACTCGGCTTTTAAGTACGGCTAGCATCTTTTACACATTTCTATGAAGCAAAGAATTCGTCCAAATCTTCGGGAGAGTTTGTAAGACTGCGACTGATCCTGAAAGGAATGAATGGAAAAAACAGCATGTCGTATCAATGGATAATTTTGAGAATATTTTATTCTTGTTCAATCGCTATAAAACCAAGTTTGAATTCTTGGCGCGGAACAAAATAAATATTAAATATAATTATTAAGAGTTGGGTCGAGTTAATAAATGGATAGAGCCCTAGGGTTCCAATTATAGGGAAACAAAAAGTAACGAGCTTCGGTTCTTAATTTGAATGATTATCCGATCTAATTAAACGTTAAAAAGATATTAGTTCCTAACGCGGGGAAAGGTTTTCCCATGAGGGGATTATCGATTTATTTAATGAGTCCTAAGTATTAGCGGGTCCCTATTATGGGTTGTAACTGAATGTGTAGAAGAAGCAGTATATTGATAAATATAGTTGTTTTTTTTCCAAAATCAAAAGAGCGATTGGAGTGAAAAAATAAAGGGTTTCTAACCACTTAGTTATACTATAACTATAACAAACATAAACCAATTAAATTAACTCAAAATGAGAGGATAGAGAATCCGGTGATGAGTCTACCCATTTTCAAGGTATCCACTTTTTTACTACAATACTTTGTTTTCACCGTATCGCACTATGTATCGTTTGATCGCTCACTAAATCCCTTACCTTTGTTTTTAATCGAATTTCAAATGGAGGAATTTCAAGTATATTTAGAACTAGATAGATCTCAACAACACGACTTCCTATACCCACTTCTTTTTCGGGAGTATATTTATGTACTTGCTCATGATCATGGTTTAAATAGCTCGATGATGTCATTGGAAGGTGGGTTTTATGACAATAAATCTAGTTCACTAAGTGTGAAACGGTTAATTACTAGAATGTATCAACGGATTAATTTGAGTATTGCTGCTAATGATTCGAATCAAAATCCGATTTTTGGGCACAACAATAAGTTATATTCTCAAATTATATCAGAGGTATTTGCTGCTGTGGTGGAAATTCCATTTTCCCTACGGTTGGTGGCTTTTTTAGAAGGGAAAGAAATTGAAAAATCGCCTAATTTCCAATCAATTCATTCAATATTTCCTTTTTTCGAGGATAAATTGTCCCATTTAAATTATGTGTTAGATGTACGAATACCCTACCCCATTTGTCCCGAAATCTTGGTTCAAACCCTTCGCGAATGGGTAAAGGATGCCTCTTCTTTACATTTATTACGGTTCTTTCTCCACGAGTATTTTAATTCGAACAGTCTTATTACTCCAAAGAACTCTATTTCTATTTTTTTTAAAAGTAATCCAAGATTGTTATTGTTTCTATATAATTCTCATGTATATGAATATGAATCCATCCTCTTTTTTCTCTGTAACCAATCGTCTCATTTACAATCAACATCCTTTCAAGTCCTCGTTGAGCGAACGTATTTCTATGGAAAAGTCGAACATCTTGTCGAAGTCTTTGCTAAAGATTTTCAGGACATCTTAGGGTTGGTCAAGGATCCTTTCATGCATTATGTTAGATATCAAGGAAAATCCATTTTGGCTTCAAAGGATACGCCTCTTCTGATGAATAAATGGAAATATTACCTTGTCGGTTTATGGCAATGGCATTTTCACGCGTCTTCTCAACCAGGAAGGGTTCAGCTAAACCACTTATACTTAGGCAAGTACGCTATTAACTTTCTGGGCTATCTTTCCGGTGTGCGACTAAATTCTTTGTTGGTACGGAGTCAAATGCTAGAAAATTCATTTCTAATAGATAATTCTATGAAGAAGGTCGATACGACCGTTCCAATTATTCATCTGATTGGATCATTGACTAAGGCGCGGTTTTGTAACGCATTAGGGCATCCTATCAGTAAGTCGA